GGTAATATATAAGTGCAGATCCGGGGACTCTCTCCGAAGGCCAACTTCTTTTGGGTCTCTTTCCCGAAGTCGTGGGTGTTCAAGGATCGAACTGGATCTTGTACTTCAAGTTGGTCTCAGGGGTCCCCACCCCACGCTTTCTAAGAGTGAAGTCTATATGGCAGTATCCCCAACCGGTTAGCTTCCTACCTTCAGGATTAGCTTATTGGGACTCCCTCCTACGTCGAACTTCTTCTTCATCTATTTCCCCAAGTCGGGTGTTGGGTTTAAAAGAATAGATCGCCCTTCTTTTTACTGAAAGTTGAGATATGGGGCTGACACCGCCAGGTTGATCTATTACGAAAAGAGCTCGGCTAATAGGGTCTCGCCTCCGTACTACCTAATTTACTAACTAGAAGTAGAGTATATGTTAGGACAAGGCGAAGGGTAGTTCCCTACCTTCAGGATTACCTTCTATAGAATCTCTCCTGCGGCCTCGTTCTCGTGAGCCCCCCTAATAAAGCTAAGTCAAGAATATGGAGACTCGGTTCTTTCTCGTGGATCCCAAAGTCGGGTGTTGGTTCTCTAAAATCAAAGTCGGCGTCTGGTTTAAAGGATAAACATAGATTAGACCGCCCCTCTTTTTACTTACAGGTGAGATAAGTTGCCCCCACTCCACGGGTTCTAGGAGTCAAGTCTATGGGTAGGAAAGAACAGAATGGTATTCCTCTGAAACATCCTACCCCTACAAAGGGGACCACCAAAAGTGTATGGGTAGGACCCCCCAGCCGGTTAGCTGCCTCTGCTGTTCTTTCAGCTCCAAAAGTGGATTTTCTTTGCCTGAGTGAGCTCCTTTGTTGATGCCAATAAGGGGTCTATGCCCGCGCTTCGAGCTCGCTCTTAAAGTGAGTCTGCTTTCGTCATTGGCCCCATTCCGAGATGGAGAGTGTATCCTGCGTCTTCTTTCTTTTCTCCTGAGTTAGGCTCAAAGTCGGTGTTAGGTTTTTTCGTATCGAAATAGGTCGCCCCTTCTTTCAGGACACGAAAGGGGCATCGCATCTAGGTCTAGAATAACAAAACAAAGACCGACTTCGCGCTTCGAGAAAGAAATGCAGAAGAAGTTCGACGTAGGAGTGCTTCCCCTTTCTTCCCCTTCTATTTCGGTTTTTGCAATCCCTCCTTCCACCAAGGGAAGAAAGTGCCTTCGCTCTGCTGCGCTTAGACCGCTACCCCAGACATGGGGCCGGAGCTCACTACGAAAGCTCCTACCGATCACGCTTAGCTATCGATACACTCAGTATGTGAGTACTCATCTATCTACTAACCAAAATCACTCCCAAACTCCCACTTTCAAGAGAGAGAAGAGCTGCAACCTATTCTCTGCTTTCGGTAAATCAGCTGTTAGGTCCTTGTAGCTAGTAGGAAGGAAGGACAGAGAATCATGGTATTCTCTCCCTAGGCCGTGGTAACCTTCCTAGCGCTTCTGGCCCATAAGCTCTCCGTCGATTAGAATATGTCTTTCCTGCTCTTAGGACTGCCCTTGACCTATCCTATCCAGCTAGTAGTCCTCCCCCAGCCGAGCTAGTCTTCTTACTTTCCTATTCTAGTAGTTTTCTTTCTCCTATCTTAGTAGCGGACTCTCTTCTGCGATCTGTCTTCTTTCCTTTGGGATTGGATCTTGCTCTTAGACGAAGAGCGTAGGATAAGGACAGAACAGAATAGATTATATGGGCAGCTAGGCCCAGAGCGTAGTATAGAGAAGAAAGATTCTATGACTTACATTCCCTTCCTTCCTTTGCTTGGAGTGGCATAAGGCCTCACAGGCCCAATGCGATCTTTCCGCTGTTCCGCTATCCGCTGATTCTATCCGCTGCATTGACTCTGAATGTGATCTACGGGCTTCAAACAGGCATAGCCAGAATGTACCGAAAGTCTGAAGACTAGCCCGAAAGCTTCTGTCTTGGAAGAACCAATTTCATAGATAGAGAGAGAAGACTATGGTGCCTTTCCTTCAAGTTCTCTTTTCTGTCCTGAGGAAAGAAAGCAACTTGCGGAGGAGGAGCTTGGATTCTTCTCTCGATCTTCTTGTTGCAAAAGTCTATATTATAGTAGAGTCTGGCTAGGAAGAAAGTCCCAAAGATGAAGATGAGACTGAAAGCTTCGGTCCTGGAATAAGGAATTTCATAGATAGAGAGATCATCCTACCGGTTGAGTTATTGAGCTTTCCCTGCCTAGGCGTGGGTAGGTCTTTGTCAGACCAAGTGATGGACAGCCATACCATAATAGGCCAACAGGAGCTGATTCGACTGTCTGTCCTTTTAGGTCATTCCTGAGTGAAGGGCAGAGGTCGACTTTCAAGGATAAACATAGATCGCCCCTTTCGTGTATTTCGACGTTGGTTGATCAAAAGGGTCGCCAACCGGGGGGCAAGGGTTCTTAAAGTTGGAGTTCGGGCATTTCTGTCTGTCTGCGAGCGCTCGCTCCGCAATAAGTATTGTCATTAGGGTAGGCCCTGTGGATTCTCACACATCATATTTTATGCTGGAAGTAACATATTTTATATATTGGCCATCCATGTCTGGCTACAGATAGCTCCAACTCAAGACCAACACAGTGGGCACTACAATCGCCAGAGGAAAAAGGAAAGGTACCCCCTTTACAGTGGCATCCTAGAAAACGATTGCTTGCAAGGGCAAGGTGGCATCAACTCATTCCAATATGGGGCAACCCTCACTCGACAAAAGGCAAAGCAAACTCAATTCAAGAGCGAGGTTTGTTTTTAGGATCCCCTTCTGGCACGAATGAGAAAGCAGCCAGCTGAGCTGGTAGAACAGGAAAAGCAGCACGCGTGTGGAAGTCAAAGGAAGGTGCGCACCTATGTCCATCCTAACAAAACCAAAACCCCGACTTGGGCAATACCTGCAGGTTGAATTATCCAGAGGTTTCTCTCTCAATAGAAGGAATGGGGGAGTCCGGGCGCGGGAACTATCTTCGTATTGGTCGGAAGCTCTATAACCATCCCCAAAGAGAGGAAGTCAACGATAGCTACTAACAGAGCTCAAAGCAGAAAAGAAAGCGGAAGAGACAGACGCAAGGAAGAGAAGAGGCCAGAGGAGGTGCTATTGCCCTCTCGTCCTAGCAGCCGATCACTCACTAATAGCGTATACCAGGAGGAGAGGAATGAAGAAACCTAGTACTGACTCTCGTCTGGAATGAGAGGACGGGTTGAATAAGTCCTTATGGAGCTGGGAGCCCAGTTAAGTCTGATTATTCCCTGGAACAAACTCACTCCATAGGGAAGGGAAGGCAAAGCAAACTCACTTGGGAAGCTCATTGGTTTAGCCCTTGGGGAGCTATAAGCACCATTAAAGTGACACTCTACTTCTTACCGAGTCCTTCAACCAACCTAGGTTTCACTTTCTATCTAGCCTTAGCTCGGCGACTAGAAGCAAGATTCCATCAGCTATTTACATAGCCTAAAGGTTTTTTTCCAGAAACTAAAGGAGCAAGATCTAGCTACAAAAAGATCCAATCTAAGACTCTCTTTTCCTTCCAACTCTACCAGGAACCTTTTCCAGCCGGTCCCACATCAGGCACCACCAGTGGGAGGTCAAGTGGCATTGAGGAGATAAAAAAGAGAGAGGAGACCGGCCATTTCTTATGATTATGTTTTGTATCTGCATGAGGACGGTACACTTGTAGATGACCCAGTCACGTTTTCACAAGCCATAGATTGAAAGGATTCCTCGAGGTGGTATGATGCCATGAAGGAGGAGATGAACTCCATGGACAAGAATAAGGTTTGGTTGATTAGAGTTGCCTGAAGGAGCCAAGCCCGTAGGGTGTAAATGGGTCTATAAGAGTCTATAAGACCCAGAGGGACTCAAAAGGCAAGATTGTTAGATACAAGGCCAGGCTTGTCGCCAAGGGGTTCACTCAGAAAGAGGGCATCGACTACACTGATACCTTCTCTCCGGTTTCTAAGAAGGACTCACTCAGGATAATCATGGCTTTGGTGGCTCATTTTGACTTAGAGCTTCACCAGATGGATGTGAAGACGGCTTTCCTCAATGGGGATCTACAGGAGGAAGTGTACATGGACCAACCTTTTGGCTTCTCGCAGGAGGGCAGCGAGCATTTAGTGTGCAGGTTAAGGAAGTCGATATACGGACTGAAACAAGCTTCCCGTCAGTGGTACCTCAAATTCAATGAGGTGAGAATGACCTTTGGGTTTAAGGAAAACACTGTTGATCAGTGTATATACCTCAAGGTCAGTGGGAGCAAGTTTCTCTTTCTAGTCCTATATGTTGACGACATACTGCTTGCTAGCAGTGATCTAGGGCTGTTGCACGATACGAAGGCATTCCTCATAAGGAACTTTGAGATGAAGGATATGGGTGAAGCCAACTATGTCATTGGCATTGAGATTCACAGAGACATCTCCAGAGGTATCCTCGGACTATCTCAGATGGCCTAAATCCCAAAAGTATTAGAGAGGTATGGTATACAGCACAGCAAACCTAGTGTGGCACCTGTACAGAAGGCTGAGTGTAACTCAGCGCTTCGCAGTGCCCGAGGAGCGATATAGAGAAGGATAAGATTAAGAGCATTCCATATGCTTATGCTGTTGGAAGCTTGATGTACGCCCAGACGTGTACACGGCCGGACATTGCCTATGCTGTGGGTTTACTAGGTAGATACCAAAGTCACCCAGGCATGGAGCATTGGAAAGCTGCCTTCAAAGTCATGAGGTATCTTCAGGGGACCAGAGACTACATGATCACATAATGGCGATCCGATATACTGGAGATCGTCGGATGTTCGGACTCCGAGCTGGGTGCCCGGACACCAGGAAATCGACATCCGGATACGTCTTCCTGCTTGCCGGCGGCGCCATTTCTGGAAGAGTGAGAAGCAGAAGATCACAGCTTCTTCCTCTACACACCCGGAGTATATTGCTTGCTACGAGGCCACATGCCAGGCTATTTGGCTTAGGAACTTCATCACAGGACTCAGGTGGT